ACTTTTCAGTATTTCGAAGAGACCGTTGTTTCCATCTTTCTTTTCCTGGACTACTGGGACTCTATCTTGATCCTGTGGCGATTTTGCATGCATATATAAGGACAAGTAATGTTTGACCTACCCCTAACGGTCAAAGCGAGCCCTATTCTGAATAAAATAGGTTTTAAATAAAATGGATCTCCCCAGGTAGGATTCGAACCTACGACCAATCAGTTAACAGCCGACCGCTCTACCACTGAGCTACTGAGGAAAAAAGAGGGTTAGATCCGATAGACGTTAAAGACTCTTGTTCTTTGGACCGACCCATGAACATGCATGAACTATTGAGAAACTAAATAAGGTTTTTCCGTAACTCTTGGAACTTTGTGTACACCCCACCCTAGAGTTATTGAACTATAAATACAATAAGATCTATTATTATTATTACTACCATTCAATTCTTTTCTTACTTTAAAAAGTTATAATTCGATTATATAGAAGCTTGAAATAAAGAGATCATTTTTAGATTTAGATAAAGGAGGATTGGCGGGTGAAAATAGCAGTTTACGGAAAAGGCGGAATCGGTAAATCAACGACTAGTTGTAATATCTCAGTCGCCCTAGCAAGACGTGGTCAAAAAGTGTTACAGATTGGGTGTGATCCCAAACACGATAGTACTTTCACTCTTACAGGATTTCTAATACCTACAATTATAGATACTTTACAATCCAAAGATTATCATTACGAGGATATTTGGCCCGAAGATGTAATTCACAAGGGTTATGGAGGGGTGGATTGTGTGGAAGCAGGGGGTCCACCCGCAGGAGCCGGATGTGGAGGATATGTGGTGGGAGAAACTGTGAAGTTGTTAAAAGAATTAAATGCATTTTACGAATATGATATTATATTATTCGATGTATTAGGCGACGTGGTTTGTGGAGGTTTTGCCGCTCCATTGAACTATGCAGATTATTGTATAATAATTACAGATAACGGATTCGATGCATTATTTGCAGCTAATCGTATTACTGCCTCTATAAGGGAAAAAGCTCGTACACATCCACTCCGATTAGCAGGCTTGGTTGGAAATCGTACATCTAGAAGAGATCTTATCAATAAATATGTAGAAGCCTGTCCAATGCCCGTAATAGAAGTATTACCTATTATCGAGGATATCCGAGTTTCCAGAGTAAAGGGTAAAACCTTATTTGAAATGGTTGGATCTGAACCATCCCTTAACTATGTGTGTAAATATTATCTAGATATAGCAGATCAAATATTGTCCCAACCAGAAGGTATTGTCCCAAAAGAGATTCCAGATCGGGAATTATTCAGTTTACTCTCTGATCTTTATCTAAATCCCATTGGTGGTGGGGGACAGAAAAAAAAGAATCAGGAGAATTTACTTGGGTTTACGAGAATTTAGAATCAACAATTAATTCACAATTCGTTGTCAATTTGATTCTTTCTTCTTATTATCCTTTTTATTCATTATTTCTTTTCCTTATTTATCCCCAGCCATTTATTCTTCCCCTCCCTATTATGCCGGCCAAAATTGATGAAACTATAACTTTTGAATGTGAAACGGGTAATTATCATACTTTTTGTCCCATTAGCTGTGTATCCTGGTTGTATCAAAAGATTGAAGACAGTTTCTTTTTGGTAGTGGGCACAAAAACATGTGGTTATTTTTTGCAAAATGCACTTGGAGTTATGATTTTTGCAGAACCCCGCTATGCAATGGCAGAATTAGAAGAAGGGGATATCTCGGCCCATTTGAACGATTATGGGGAATTGAAAACGCTTTGTATTCGGATAAAAAAAGATAGAGACCCCAGCGTCATCATATGGATAGGCACTTGTACTACAGAAATAATAAAAATGGATTTGGAAGGTATGGCACCCAAGTTGGAATATGAAATTGGAGTACCAATTTTAGTGGCAAGAGCAAATGGACTGGATTATGCTTTTACTCAAGGGGAAGATACTGTGTTAGCTGTAATGGCACATCGTTGTCCAGAACAGGAATTCCCCGTTGGTGAATCAAAAAAAACTAGAACAAAAACAAATTTATTCCCTTTTCCTCTTCTTAAGGAAAAGAAATTGGTAGAATATGCAAATCATCCTCCCTTAGTTCTTTTTGGGTCTTTACCTTCGAATTTGGTCTCTCAACTTAATACAGAATTAAGACGCCAATTCATCAAGGTATCGGGTTGGTTGCCCGCTCAGAGATATGCCGATCTTCCATCACTGGGTGGTGGAGTTTATGTTTGTGGCGTTAACCCATTTTTGAGTCGTACAGCAACAACTTTGATAAGACGAAAAAAATGTGAATTAATCGTAGCTCCTTTTCCTATTGGTCCGGACGGAACGCGTGCTTGGATCGAAAAGATTTGTCCTGTATTTGGTATTGAGACCCAGAGTCTAGAGGAAAGAGAGGAACGGATATGGGAGAGTTTAAAGGATTATCTTGATTTGGTACGCGGGAAATCTGTATTTTTCATGGGAGATAATCTCCTAGAAATATCTCTAGCAAGATTCTTAATCAGATGTGGTATGATCGTTTATGAAATTGGTATTCCATATATGGATAAACGGTATCAAGCTGCTGAATTAGCACTTTTAAAAGATACATGTATAAGAATGTGTATACCAATACCACGAATTGTGGAGAAACCAGACAATTCGAATCAGATACGACGTATGCGCGAGCTACAACCCGACTTAGCCATCACCGGAATGGCTCATGCTAACCCGTTAGGGGCGAGAGGAATTGGTACTAAATGGTCAGTTGAATTTACTTTTGCCCAGATTCATGGATTTGCCAATGCGAGAGATGTACTTGAATTGGTTACCCGCCCTCTACGACGTAACGAAAATTTAGATAACTTGGATCGGACCACCCTGGTCAGAAATACAAACGAGTTCTATACCAGTACTCCTACTCCTAGATAAAATAACAGAGAATATTTGTATTAATAGCATATGTATATATCCAGATGTTATAATATCTATTCAAAATCGATTTTCTATTTTCAATATGTTAGATATTGGAATCTATTCTGTTAAATCAAATTTATGGATGTATAAAATGATAACTATTCCTATCTGTATCTCCCATATATATATGGGGGATACCAGATCTATTTATTCTATTCCTATTTCCCATTCTTTTATTTCGATCAAAAAGGAGTTTCGATATGATAAGAGTACTTGGTCTACTATGGGATCCATTATCATCATGGATAGAAGTCTCAGGTCCGATCATTTTATTTGGGCTATATTATGGATTTCTCACTACATTGCCTTTTGGTCCTTCTAAAATATATTCCATGAGATCTTTCTTTTTGGGAGAAACTCTCTATGGTATAATAGCTATAAGTGGTTCTATTACGGGACAATTAATAGTCTTTTTGTCCATGTACTATTCGCCCATCTATGCAGCGTTGTGGAAACCTCACGCAATAACTTTATTGGTCGTACCATACATGTTTTTTCGTTTTTATAAAATGAACAAAGAACCTTCAAGTTCTGAATCTCTGCACCCCATAAATTCGATCAACAATCCAAAAATTATAAGTCTATTTATGAGTGGTCTAATTCTTCAATTGTGTAATCCCATTATTTTAGCAAATCCCGTATTAACAAGACTGGTGAACCTCTTTCTTTTTCGTTACGGCGGTAATATATCATTTGTGATAAGTAGTTTTTGCGGTTGGTTGGGTGGTCATATTCTATTCATAATTTTGACAAAATTGGTATCTTTCCGTATAGAACGTAATTCACCTATCAATTATACTATATTAAAACGTTATATCCATCGAACCTTTAGTCTACTTCTTCTTTCTTATTGTTCATTCTATTTAGGTAGAGCTCCATCACCTTTTCTTAAAAAGAGAAATAATGACGCCAAAAATGATCGCTCTGTGACTAGCCACTCTGTGGCTATAGATGATATCTCTGTGGCTATAGATGATATCTCTGTGGCTATAGATGATAGCTCTTTGGCTATAGATGAAGATGATAGCTCTTTGGCTATAGATGATAGCTCTTTGGCTATAGATGAAGATGATAGCTCTTTGGCTATAGATGATAGCTCTTTGGCTATAGATTCAAAAAAAATTAAAGGACTTAAGAAGGAAGAAAAATTATCATGGTTCAAGCGACCATGGCCCATTATGTTCTTTGATCATAATAGAGCTTATCGGCCAATACGATATATCGGGAATAGCCCATTTACTCGACTAGGTCCTGTGAGGACCGAAGTCTCTCAATATTTTTTTGGCACATATTTGAGTGATGGAAAACAAAGAATCTCTTTTACGTTTTTACCTAGTGTATTGGTTCTTGGGGAAAAGCTCGATAAATATAGATATCTTTCAGGTATTTCTTGCTCATCTGAGGATCCTTATCATAGATGGATCCATACCATTAAAAGAAGAAGAGATTATTTAGGGAATGAATTTTTGGATCGAGTGAAAGCTCTAAGCAATGGATCTCCTGTTGGAAATGTTATGGAAAGTAGAGTTCAATTCTCCAATTCTGAGGGAGATTCTTTTACTGAAATGTATGATCCATTCCTTAATGGGGCATTCCGTGGAACAATTAACAAAATTGAGTCCCCCCGAATGCTGAACGATTCGATCATTTCGAATCTTTCGGATTTTACAGAGGTATTTATGAAAGACCGTAAAGAGGGATTACCAAATGATCCATTTGGGCATGGGTACCATATCTCTCATCATTGGCAGGAATTGGAACACGAAAGCTTTCGACTACCCTGGGAACCCTTACCTACAGATACTGTTCGTTCGCTCATTCCGATCACTAAATCATCGAAAAGAGTAAAAGTTGAACCTATTTCGAAACGGCTTTTAGCAGAACGAATAATTCCAAATCAAGCAAGGAAGATCTTTGAAGAATATTTGTCGAATATAGATTCTTCGGATATAGATTATTCTTTTGGTAACCTGATCTATCCAAAAGATTTGTTGGAAATGCCTTCTGATCAGATTCAAGAGATCTATGCAAAAGAGGATGATTCGTTGATACATTTATTGTGGTTGGAAATAGCCCTTCGAGTAGCCTATATAGATATTGTACCGGAAATTGCTTCATGTAATGAACGAATCTACACAAACTATTTGGTAAATATTTACAGCCGAATCGACGGTAGAAACGTTGCACCCACAGGTACCATAAAATGGGAATTGATTCTTTATCTTTTTACTACGGAAGAAAAGGTTACTTCGGAACAGAATTTACTTTTCGAGTCTTTGGCGCAACACGAGTGGACAATACTACGGAAATTTCGTGGAAATGTATCTACGGATGATTCAACGCAAACAAAAGATTTTATTACCCTTTACAGGGAAATACTATTAAAAGAACCTCTCCAAATTAGAGAGATCCGGAAACATGTGCCTCGATGGTCCTCTGGTTTGATGATGGGCGACTATGATGAGCTAACCGCAGTTTTAGCCACAACGAATAGGGTTCGTTCAAGAAAGGTCAGAAGTACGCTGACTTTTCGTCTTGGGCAAAGAAAAATAGTTATGAAACGTTATTTTCCCGAGTCAGATTATCGCCGGTCCTTAATCGTAGGATCCATACGTGCTCAAAGACGTAAAATTATGATATGGAAGGGGATACAACCGAATGTACATTCCTTTTTCTTTTTGGTAAGAATGGAAATACCCACTTATCCTAAAGATTATTACGACACGCCCGATTCTGATAGAGTTTATACAGAACAAATCAAGAAAGAAATTAGGAAAAAAATCCAGAGATCCAAAGAATTTGAGCCGGTCCCCTACAGTCTGACAATCGTTGAGTCCTTATGTGCACTGTGGTCGGAATTGAACCATTTAAGAGGTTTATTATTAGTGGCTCAATCAATTCTTAGAAAACGTATAATATTACCATCGCTTATAATAGCCAAAAATATTGGTCGTATATTAATATTTCAAGTCCCCGAATTTTCCGAAGATTGGGAAGAAATGAGGAGAGAAGTGCATATAAGATGCGCTCCTGATGGTACCGAATTTTCCCAAACAGAATTCCCAGACAAATGGAAAAAAAATGGTATGCAGATAAAGCTTCTATTTCCTTTTCGTTTGAAGCCTTGGCATAGATCCAAACCCCGATTTGAAAAAAGATTGCGTTGGAGTTATTTAACGACCCTTGGATTGGAAACTGACGTACCTTATGGTGATCCAAACCCAAAGCTAGGGCCTTTTTCCCAATTTTTGAAACCTATCTTCAAAAAATTGATCTTCAAAAAATTGAAAAGAGGATTTCTCATTTTCAAAAGATTGAAAAGAGGGTTGAGGAGAGAATTTATTATCTTCAAAAAATGGAAGAGACGATTGATGGGATCTACAGGAATAGGACGCGTTCCACGAGTTAGATATATAGACAAGAGTGAACTGAATGACCGGATACAAAATAAATTACTGAGTGAGACTACCTCTATGGGTAGTGCAAATGATTCACCAGAAGTTAATGATCAATTTGGATATGGAACCCGAACAATTAATGTTAAAGATCCAGATGATCGGACGACCACAATGAAGGAACGGATCGAATCTATCGCGATCATAAATAGCTCTCCTATAACTAGAATGTCTCTGGTGGATTCAGAGATTAATACCGGATCGAAGGGGAGTTTTAATATGTCGGGATCAACATTAAAAAAGCGATTGGTTCAGATTCGGCGAATACCTGGTCGATTTCGAAATAAAAGTGTCCAATTAATCCGAAAAAGCTTCTATTCAATGAAATTTTTGAAACTTTTTATCAAAAATGACCGAGATCTTTTACCAAGTGTTATTCATTTCATCGGGTCAAATATTCAATTTTGGATTCGATCCGCTTGGATCCGATCCACGGGGAATATAGCAACAATTTACGGACGAATATTCATTCTCAATAATGATATTTCAAGAAGAAATAGAGATAAAATTACCAACTACTATTTGATCAACGAAAAAATACAAGATTTTGAAATTCGTCCTGATCGAAACATGTGCTCAATGTCCCAAGCATATGTATTTCACAAAATATGGCAGATAAAGACAATGAACAGGTCCTATTCAAAGTATTTATTAGAATCTCGAGCCCAAACATCATATCCCTTGATAAAAAATAAGATCAAAGAATTCTTAGATATACAAAGAATATTGGATCACGAGAAACCACAAGATCTGAAGGAGAATGACTGGAAACAATGGTTGAAATGTTCTGACCGGTACCATTTATCCCCACAGATATGGTCTAGTATAAACCCACGGAAATGGAGAAATAGAGTCAGTAAGCAATGTACGTGCTATGAAGAACGATTAATTCCCTATGAACAACAAAAAGATTCTATATTTGCAGCTGTGATGGAACCTTCTTTGAAACTACTTCGGAAAATGAACAAACGTTACAGATACGATCTCTTATCATATAGTTATCTCGATTCGACAAAAGATTTGGATATTCTCAATTCGACAAAAGATTCAGATATTCTCAATTTGGCAAAAGATTCAGATATTAACGAACCACCAGTACAACCTGATATACCAAATGATCAAGATATTACCGATCGTGAAGGAATTCTCAGGAAAAAGTTGATTCGTGATATCCTCGAGGAGGATTGGAAGGGTACCGATTTCAATATCGTGAATGGTCATCGTTCTATTATTGATATTTACGATGCTATACGTTCTTGTACTTACAATCATACAACAATGATTGACAGGCAGAAGACTGATTTTATTACGAATCAGCAGGGGATTGATGAGGCGCGAAAAGACAATGTTAGCATTATGGATTCTCCGGAAATCGAGAAGAGAGGATCCGGATTAGATCTAAAATTCTGGTTATTCCCGGAACTTTTGGGAATCCATAATATATATGACACTAAATCGAAGCCCGTACCAAGAAAATCGTTTTTACGAGAAGAACGAGACCGGAAAAAGATGGAGGAAGAAGAACGGAAGGAAACAACAAATGTTATGGAACAAGGAATAGGTGCTAGATCATATGTTCAGAACAAAAAAGGAAAAGAGCATAATCGGAACGATGAATATGGTGAAGTAGAAGACCAACAAACTGGTGAAGTAGAAGACCAACAAATTGGTGAAGTAGAAGATCAACAAACTGGTGAAGTAGAAGATCAACAAACTGTTGAAGTAGAAGACCAACAAATTGGTGAAGTAGAAGATAAACAAACTGGTAAAGTAGAAGATAAACAAACTGGTAAAGTAGAAGATAAACAAACTGGTAAAGTAAAAGATCAACGAACTCATAAAGTTCTTGTTCAATACAAAACGGTACAAGCTATAGGGGAAGAAAGTGTATTAAAGCTGTCGAATATTTGCAGGGTTATGTCCGGAATTAAGGATACAGACCAATATCTTTGGACCAATATCCAAGAGCGAAATGTTAACCTGAATCTAATGTTCCTTCTTCTGAAGAAGGATAGCAATGAAAATGAAATACGGGAAGATGATCTTATTCAGGGGGATGTTCCGAGAAAGGTAAGCAGCGGAAATGAAATATGGGAAGATAAAAAAATAATAGTCTCCGAACCATATCGTTTATCAAGCATACCGAATGACCAATTCCTGATGTATAAAATCATAAGTATTTCATTGAAGTTTCAAAATAGAGCTCGGGAATGGATGGATGGAAATCTTTATGATGGATCTGTGCAACGCGGGGAAATTATGGGGGATGGAAAAAACATTTTGAGTTCCCTCAATTTAGAAGATATTTTGCTTCCAAAACGTCGCAGAGAATTTAGAATCCTGAATCGGTTTGATCCAGAAAACGATCATGCGGGATTTTCTAATGGAAAAGAAATAGACATACAAAATGACGAAGAACTCATGGGAAGAGACCAACATCTTAGCGCAGATACAACACAAAAAATTAAACGTTTTCTTTGGCCTAGTTATCGATTAGAGGATCTTATTTGCATGAATAGATATTGGTTCAATACAAATGATGGGAGTCGATCCGCAATGTTGAGAATACGTATGTATCCCCTAACTTTCAATTGATAGATTTTTTGTTTTAATTACGTTTTCATCGAAAGAATAGATTTATTCAATGGAGTTTCAGGATATCGCCAAAATTGAACCAATCTGTTCGTTTCATCAATGTGAAAACATTCTACCTCTCGTATCGTATTTTGCCATAGGTCCAAAACCAGATATTCCTCCAAGAAGATAGAAAGAATCCGACCAATTTTTATTCAATAGAAATGGTCGGAATGAATCAGAATTCTTATATGGACCATGAAAATGAAAGAATGGATCTAATTCTTTTTTCTGACTCGAGAAAAAAAAAAAAAAAAAAAATTCCATTCAACTCCGGGAAAATTTGTTTTTTTATGATCAAGAATTTATCCATTAGTTCGTCTCTGATTCCTGATAAACAGAGAGGATCTGTTGAATCTCAGGTATTTTATTTAACCAATCGGGTCCTAAGACTTACCCAACATCTGCAATTGCATGGAAAAGACTATTCTTCCCAAAGAGGTTTGTGGAAAATTTTGGGCAAACGTAAGCAACTTTTGGTTTATCTCTACAAGAGGGATAAACTTCGTTACGATGATTTAATCGGTCGATTAGGTATTCGTGGGCTAAAAACCCGTTAATTTGAAAGTTTTCAATTCCCATTTTTAGAGATCCCGAATCCCAATTAGTCGTTCTTTTTTTCTCATTTATAATATGATCATGCTTGCTACAGAGAAAGACCCCCTGATGGTAAGTATGGGTTCTCATTATCCATCGATGCACGGTGTTCTTCGACTTATTACTAGATAGTCAAAATGTTATTGACTGTGAACCTCTACTCTATCAGATTATTTACATAGGGGGAAGGATTGATAAAATTGTTTCTAATCGAACAATTGTTCAATATCTCCCCTATGTAACAAAATGAAATTATTTAGCTACTATGTTCGCAGAGGCAATAACGGAACGGTAAGCCGAAAAGATCGATCGGGAAATATGTATCCCAAAGGGATAGCTCTAGCAGAGTGATTATGCTAGAGTTGGGTTGTATAGCTTCTCATTTTTTATAGCCTGGGCTTTTAATAGCGGATATTGGTGCGCAAACTCTCTCTTCTTATATTTTCCACAAACTCCCTTCTCTCATATTTTTGTAGAGGGGGACATGATCTTATATATGATCTATTTCTGCTACAGGTATACAAATGATGCATAATCATTATATCACATGAATTATTTACTTAGACTATTAAATATCCCTATAACAAATTGATACCATCCCCATCAGAACGATTTCGTGGATGAATACACTTAGGATTCTTTCAAAGTATTGCTTGTGGAGTATACATGTATGTCTGATCAATCTACCCATTGTTGATTGGAAATTTGGAAGATATATTGGGAAAAACTATTGGGAATTTAGAATCTTTTTTTTTTCCATGAATTTGTATCTTTCATGGAAATTATGTCAAGTATTGTCCCACAAATTGTCTTTCGATGATTGAAGAATATGAACTCCCGACCTATGATCGTCATGAATTTCATTATGATGATATGGTTCCGGGACGTTTACCGATATCAGTAATTGAATGAAGACTCGATCGAGCATACACTTATTCGAGTTCGAAGTGCTTTCTTCATTATCTATTGGTATTTATCTGGTCACGATTCAGAACAGAGCACTTATGTGTTGCCAATACTGCATGCGGTCGATCCAAATCCAGTAGCATTTTTTCATTATCTTAGAATATAGTCGGCGAGTAAAGGGAGACATTTTTTTGTTATAGCTATTGCAGCCGCCGAAGCAGTTATTTAATCAGCTACTGTTCTGGCAATCGTATCATATAATCGACTCGTATCGATCAATTTCATTTGTCGAAATGGTGATAGAGTATCATATATATGATCTATAGATTAGGAATCAATATATCTATTTCTATCCAAAAAGATCATGGGTATATCTCATAAGATTTATCTATTCTATATGACCAGAATCTCTCGAAATCTATATAGTATTATGATCGATCAAAAACATGATGAATACATCCATATAAAACTCATTATGAAAATGACCTGTCACAATTGGACCATATTCGGGGTGATCTGGAGGGATCGAAATGGGACAAATATCTTTGTTCCATTGAAAAAATAAAGAACCTTAACATATTGGTTCCAAACATAATTGATAGTACAATTATCGATTCGTTTTATATTCATAATATCCCGTTATTAGCCATCTTTATTGGGCATATATTAGAAGATTTGGCTATATATGATCTTATCAATTTAAAAAACTTTTTACTAACTAATGGAGATCCAATGGCACATTCGGTCAAAATTTATGATACATGTATTGGTTGTACCCAATGCGTACGAGCTTGTCCCACAGATGTATTGGAAATGATACCTTGGGAAGGATGTAAAGCTAAGCAAATTGCTTCTGCTCCAAGAACAGAAGACTGCGTAGGTTGTAAGCGGTGCGAATCCGCTTGTCCGACAGATTTCTTGAGTGTACGTGTTTATTTATGGCATGAGACGACTCGCAGTATGGGTCTAGCTTACTAATCAATATGCACAATAAAAATGGTGAAATCCATCTCATATTTTCAATTTTTTTTTTTCTCCACTGATAAAAACCTTTATCATACTTGATCCAAGATCTCGAGTATGGGTTTTTATCAGTGGAGAGAGAGATGGAAAGTCTCTTCCATCTCTATAATTAGCGAATTACCTTAGCTCGATCCAAAATATTTGTTAGTTCGCCCATATCTGCAGATTCCTTAATGCTTTTATTTCCCCTCCCATAGAGGGAGGGAATGAGCTGATTCGATGGTATACTCTAGGTATTTGTTTACTAGAACTCCTTTTAATTACCTATACATTCCGTCCGTTACTATTTCCAATTCGATAATGAATTGATCCAATTCAAAAAAGAAAGATTATAACTGGATAGATCTTATTTATTTTCATTGGAGACTGGGAATTAACGGACTTTCCATTGGACCTATTTGACGGAATTTCTTACCACTTTGGACATTTCAGTTGCTTGGCTAGTTACTCAAAATCCTCGATTTTTTTTTCATTTACTAATTCATTTTAACAATGTACAGTGACCAATTAGGATCATTTGCTTCTCGAGATATTCTAGTTTTCTTTCCTATGCGGGAACTGCAATTTCCCTTCACCCACTTCTATCCGTGCGGAGGGGGGGGGGGAAAGACGTGTATATTTGGCCACAAAGTTCATTTTGTACACTGCAGGTGGTTCTATCTTTCCCCTAATCGGAGCGAGAAGTATGGGTCTCCAGGGATCTTATGAACCAACATTAGGTTCATAAATATTGGATAAGAACTATTATCCCGTAATACTAAAAATAATATTATTATTAGGGTTCTTCATCACTTATCCAATCAAATCGCCAATTTTTCCCTTACATACTTGTTTAAATTAGAGGGTATGGGTTAATCCGAACATGGAATTGCTACCTCATGCTCATTTTATATTTATTTTCGCTGTGGTTGGTAATGATAGGAGCGGTTAAAATCGTCTATGCAGCTCCAGTTTCTCTGGGTCAACGGAATTGGAAAGGGAGGATAGTGTTCAGTATCCCGTATGGGTTTTGTAATTTTTGGTTCCATGGCAGATACAGGTCCCAATGGATCCTTTTTCAAACGATCTATCATGGATCAATTGGTACGGCACTTGAGAGATTAATGGAATGAAATGGAGCAAATAAACAATTCAATTCTTTCTCTTTTTTTTTTTCTAATATAGTTCAAGTTATTTCAAGTAATGATTCCATCATTCTATAATAAATCTTTGAAATAACTTGGACCAGTTATTGATGTCACTTATCAATTACATAAAGGAACTGGATCGAATCTATTCTTTTTTCCCTCCGGGAATTCGGTCCATTTATGGTTCTATGTTAGATCAACCATCCATAGCTGTGTAACCCTATTCCTAATAGATCGACCCCCAAATAACGGATCCAAACTATAGAAAATCCTAAAGAAGCCACAATTGCCGGTTCCTTACCCTGCCAACCCTTATTCATTCTAGTATGCAGATAAATTGCGAATATGGTCCAAGTAATTAATGCCCAAGTCTCTTTTGGATCCCAGCTCCAATAAGATCCCCATGCTTCATTGGCCCATATTGCTCCAGAAAGAGTACCTATGGTTGAAAGAGAAAAACCGGGACCAATCGCACGATAACTCCAATGATCTAATTGTTTGATCAATTGACATTTACGATAATTCGTTGATGAAAAATCAAAAGTGTATTGCAAATCACTTTTGATTTTTTCATGTGAATCAAAATTTTCATTGGGAAGAATGGATCGGGAAAAGAAATTGTCCATCGCACCGAGAAGAACCTGTCTATTTACTCCGGACATAATAACTAGAAGAGCTATTGATGCTAGGGATCCACATAAAAGGGTTACATAGCTAAACAATATCATACTTACATGCATCATTGACCAATGAGATTGTAGCGCGGGTACTAACATTCCGGATCGTTGCATTTCCTCCGGAAGACCTAAAGTAGCAAAACCATGAGTTAACATAGCACTCGGCGCAGTAATTGCACCTAACCACCGATCATCTTGGCTCCGTATTTCTAGAACTATATGGAGCACGGATGAACTCCAGGAAAGGAACATGAATGATTCGTACAAATTACTCAACGGTAAATGTCCCGAATAAAACCAACGAGTAATTAATAATCCCGTTGTACAAAGAAAAGTAACTATCATGCCCTTTCCTCCCGAACTGCTTAGTCCTTCAATTCGATAAACTAAGGTTCCCCAATAAATGAGAGTTACAACCAAAATGAGAGAAAAAGAGATGTGAGCCAATATATGTTCTAAAGTTATGAATATCATATTCAACCCATTTATTCATTTTATTTCCAAATGAGATCTATGATGGAAAGATAAGTTTTATTTATCACAATGGAAATAGATTGAACAGATATTGCTACATAGGAAGAAGTTATTGAGGGGATCTTATTTTAAAAATGCCGCCACTCGGATTTGAACCGAGATGCTCTCGCACTGCTTCCTAAGAGCAGCGTGTCTACCAATTTCACCATGGCGGCTTCGTAGGGACCATACTAGCTTATTTACACCAGATCGTCAATGTTATGGAACGTGTCTAGCAGAGGGAGTAATCTGTGAATATAACGTCCAAATAAAATATAAGTTCGGGCATTTACATTTGAATCAATTTTATGTTGGTTTATGATTATAACGGAGCATGGCGCAGCTTGGTAGCGTGCCATCTTGGGGTGATGGAGGTCGTGGGTTCAGATCCCACTGCTCCGAAAGAGAATAATAAAATAGTCACATGCGTTATCGGACAAGGAATATCTTTCAATTTTTGCTCACGATGGGAAGAATCGGAGCAGCTAGATTCCAAACAATAAAGAGAGATACATAGTTATATCATAACTTTCCAATCTTTTTGATTGGTTTGAGCATATACATATCTAGAATAAAACTATGTTTCTGATCCATGATCTCCCATATGATTATTCTCCAATATTTTGTTGGACTTTCTAATTTTAGGGAAGACATCCAAATATATTGATAGCTCACAATAATATGACATACGGGTTAATATACAGGCTGCTAATCAATTAATTGATCCTATTTTGAGCTACGGAGATGTAGAAAGGGGTTTTATTAAAAGATGATGACTTTGAGTTCTCCTAAAGGATTTAGCACTTTTTTCTATACAACCATAAAAGAGGGAAAGAATGGGTTCAGAGATGAATCATTGGTAGGAGCAGAAGCAGAAGAAGGATGAATCGAGATATCTGGAACTACGAACTAGTAATTATTTGCTATAGAGCAATAACCTCCATCTATTACGAAATGCACGAGCTATTTCATAATTCAATAATATAATCTCTATGCATGATTCCCTAGGTTCTGTGCTATTCTTTATCAAAAAGAAGAAATAGTTTCGATCCTAGTTTCGGATCGGAATGGATGGATTGGGATGTTTAT